TTATAATTGTACATTAATTTACAATTTCATTTATATAATTTGATATTTATATAATGTGATATAGAATTTGAATTTCTATAAGAAATTGTAGAAATTACATATTAATTATTTCTTTTATATATAAAAGAAATAATTAATATGTAATAAGAGCGTCTCTTATTCACGTTATTCAAAATATCTTTGTTATTTCTTGACATAGACATGGAATAAAAAAAAAAAGATATAATATATATTTATATATAGGGAAATAAACTGCGTCCAATAGGATTTGAACCTATACCAAAGGTTTAGAAGACCTCTGTCCTATCCATTAGACAATGGACGCTTTTTACTCCAATTTTCATATTTCTTGTTCGGAAAAGTAGTTGAAAGAATTCCAAGAATTTTGTATTCAAGTCAATGAGGCATTATATTAATTAGATTCATTCAATTCTTTAATATTCAATATTAAAAAACATTTTTTTAACATAAAAAAAGATTTTATTTTTAGCGTATTGAATATAAAAATATTAAAGAATTGAATATTAAAGATTATAATCATAAAGTAAAAAAGTAAAAGCGGGTAGCGGGAATCGAACCCGCATCGTTAGCTTGGAAGGCTAGGGGTTATAGTCGACGTTGATTCATCATTTTTAACGTCTCTAATTCAAAACTGAACGTGAAACTTTGGTTTCATTCAGCTCCTTTATGGAAGATAGATAAATTCCCATCTTTAGACATGAACGAAATAAAAAACCTGACCCATAACGTCTATGTCAGCTTTTATGTCTGAATATATTCAGAACAACTCGCTTTCTAGACGATCCCTATAGAAAGATATTCTAACAATCTTTCTAGTTACTTCGTTCTTTAATTCTATTTGAAGGATTTTTAGGAAAAGCCTTTTGTTTCCACCGAGCTAAAACAATTTATCGATCGATGTCTTTAGTAAACCAAAGACATTGTTTAATAGCTGTTTTGCTTCAATTTTCCCTGTAGAGATGAAAAGTTGAAGATTTAGTTACGATTAGAAATAAACTTTCTATCTTTATCCATGGGTCCTTTACTTATACTCATTCAATTGGAAGTAGTGATCCAATAAAAAAAATTATGTTTCGTAATTTCATAATCCAATTTTTCAATTTTCAATTGATTCTTGGATACAAATCACGAGAATGTATATTCTTCCTCGAATTTTTCATTGAGAGGTAAAGGATTCAATCCTTTTAAGAACTAAAGTTTTTGCTCGGAATAAATATTAATCAAACCGAAAGACCCTTTAACTATATAAAGGGTTATAGAACGAATCACACTTTTACCACTAAACTATACCCGCTACAATAAGATTATTGTATATAAATGTGCCTTTTGTCGACCCTAATCAAAAAACAAAAGATCAGAAAAGAATCAGGAAAACTAGAGCGTTTACCCTTTTGTATCAGAGGACCCAATGAGATTCGTAAGGGGGTATTTTTTTTTTTCAATTTGTTCAAACAAAAGGGCGGGCCCGGCTAAGTACTGACCAGGCCGGGCCGTGGAACTAAAAAGTCCCTTCGGACAAAATAAAGAAATTAAAAAATAAGAGTATATACTATGACGGGCATTTTCAAGCCTTATTTTTTATAATGTAACATAGTATTATCCCTTTTCAATTGGGAGGAGAGATGGCTGAGTGGACTAAAGCGTCGGATTGCTAATCCGTTGTACGAATTTTTCGTACCGAGGGTTCGAATCCCTCTCTTTCCGTTTTCGTTGATGGCTTGTTATTTTCTTTCGAATTTATCGCGAGTTCTTTTTTTTTACTAGTTCACAATTAATAATTAAACAAGTAGAATAGGTAAAATCTTACTAATAACATAACAGTTTTACAGGTTTAAAGCAAAGAAACCCTTATTTTCTAGTCTTCACGTCCGGGATTACGTCCCGGATCATTAGACAGGAATCCGAAGATAAAGAGAGAAACAAAGAATATCACTACCGTATAAACAAATAGTTTGAGGGTAAGCATTACACAATCTCCAAGATTTTTTTAGGAAAAAAGAGAATAGATTCTCCACTTTTATACCACATACTCCATTTTTTTTTTACAAGAAATCAAAGTGGGGTGATCCGAATTTGTCGCGGCTGTACAATAATTTCAATATTTGAATTGAGAGTATAGGACTTATCTGATCTTATCAATTCTACGGATTTTTTTCAAATAAATCATGAATTTGTCTGGGACTTTATTAAAAATATCATCGAAAACTTACAGCAGCTTGCCAAACAAAGGCTAAGAGAAAAAAGAACAGGGGTATTACTGGCATAACATCTACAATTGGATTCAAAAAAGCGTAAGCTTCGGGCAATTTGGCGACGAAAAAACTACTGGAATAAAGAGCAGAATTAAGGTATATACAGATCAAACTAAAAATATTAAGCATAACAAACATTTTTTTTTTTTTGGGGGGGGGGGGTAATTGTATTTTTTTTTTTGATTGAGTTGTTAATAAATTTAATTGAGTTTATTATAGATATGTTATTATTGATAGAAGAAAAAAAATCAATAAAAATAAAATAAGATAGACCAAAAGACTTTCTTTTATTTGAACTCACCCAATCAAAAATAAATCTTTCTATATCTCAAATCAAAAGAGAATAGAATAAATCATACTTTCGTACAATATCTTAATTGAATTATATGTAATGATCAATAAATTAAGTTTAATTCTATGTCTACATGTATAGTTTACATGTATAAAAATTCTAGTAATCCATTTTCTTTTATAAAAAAAAGATATTTTAACAGGAGTTGACGAATAACCCGTACTATTATTAGTGTTTAATATTAGTTTAGTGTTGATTTATAATATTAGTGTTTATTTATTAGTATCGAATAGAAATAAATGGGGCGTGGCCAAGTGGTAAGGCAACGGGTTTTGGTCCCGCTATTCGGAGGTTCGAATCCTTCCGTCCCAGAGCATACCCTGTATAGATAATATATTAATATATCTATATAATAATAATAGAATTCTTTTTTTTTAGATATCATATAAAAATATATTAAAAATATAAAAGATTGCCTTTTCTTTTACAACAGCCTTCGGTATTAAGAATTAAGATTAAGAGTAGGATATTGGGATAGAATTTGATTCTTTTTTTTTTTGGGGGGGGGGTTCACAACTTTAATTGAGTTCAAATAACACGCATATAAATATGAAATAATAAATTGAATTCATTTGCGATTCGTTAATATAGTAATGATTTTACAGTATCAAAATGAAAAAAAAAATAAAATAACAACATAAAATTTCAATCTTCTCTTACATCAGTGTTTTTTTATCTATCTTTTTTTAATCACAGATTGTTTAATCCAATATTTTTTCCCTCTCTCTTACTGATGATAAAATGATAATAAAAAAAGATAGATTCTTGCCGGAAAACTTTCTGTTTTTCAAAATCAAAATAATATAATTCTATAGGATAGGAGATTTTTCAATCAATTAAATCTTTGTAACGAACCCCTATGAGTTCTTAGTACTTGAAGAAGTATGAAATTGTTGAATTTATTCTATCACTATTATCTTACTTGAACTTGAAGCGACAAATTCAAAATAACTTGTTTCTTCGTATTAGATTAGTTATATATAATTTAATTTAGTTAACTAATTTTATTAATTTTATTTTTACAATAATAGAAAACTTGTTTAAAATTTACAATGATTAAGAAAAATAGAATTTTCAATATTTAATTCTATTAATCTCTATTCATCTAAAAAAATAGGGTTAAATTAATTTATTCTTGCTGATACTCTCCGTTTTTCATATAGAAAAAAGGTATAGATTACTATAGTACCAACCGAACCAATGATTATTCACGATTCCATAATTGAATCAATTACATATGGGTTCCAAACTGAAGGAATGTTATGGTAAAACTTCGTTTAAAACGATGTGGTAGAAAGCAACGTGCGACTTGAAGGACATGATCCGCTGTGGAGTCTTACATCCACCATTTTTATATATATTAGATAGGAATGATATATAGGAATGAAAGTGCTCTTGACTCGACATCATTTGTTCTATTCTGCTGTAACCCCCCAAAAAAAGAGGGGTGATATAATATAGTATAGGGTGGAGCTCGAGTAGAAAGTATTTTTTTTTTCGGGGGCAAGAATCTAGGGTTAGTATCAACAAATTGGAACAACTTCGTAAATATATTTTCGATACATAAACTTAAAGGGGCCTATTCGAAAAAATTTCTAATTCCAAAGGAAGGTTTGTTAAAATCGGTAAAACTTTTTTGATCAAATCAAACGGAAAGTGTATTACGCAGGAATCCAGCATTTGTATGATTCTTTGACAGAAGGAAATCGCAAAAAAAGGTATGTTGCTGCCATTTTGAAAGGATTTAAAGATCACCGAAGTAATGTCTAAACCCAATGATTCAAGGCAAAGATCCTGGAACAAGGAAATACCGTTTTCAATTGTCTTAACAACTAGATCATAATGAAGAATAAAAATGGATTATAAAGAAGACAATGAAAGGGTTAGAGACCGCTCAATAGATTAAATATCTAAAAGGTTGTTCTTTTGAGTTATTTCAGAGTTATCCAACTTGAGTTATGAGGGTGCAAATACGACTAATTTTCTTTTTGTTGGTTAAGAATAAGAGAATAAAGGACTAAAATATTTAGTCTAATTAATTTGATGATTTTATGGATATATTTGATATTGGAATTTTATTTATACATAGACATAATTCTCGAGCCGTACGAGGGGAAAACCTCTTATACGTTTCTAGGGGGGGGTATTGTTCATCTATCCCAATGAGCCATTTATCGAATAGTTGCAATTGATGTTCGAGCCCGACGAGAGGGAAGAGATCTTCGGAAAGTAGGTTTTTATGATCCGATAAAGAATCAAATTTATTTAAATGTTCCTGCTATTCTATACTTCCTTGAAAAAGGCGCTCAACCTACAGGAACTGTTCATGATATTTCAAAAAAGGCGGGGGTTTTTACGGAACTTCGCCTTAATCAACAAACAAAATTAAATTAATGAAATAAAATGGAAATAGAAAAAAACAAAGGACTAACCCTGTTTATTTGAGTTATTGAATAAAACTCGTTTTTTCTACTTCTCGGCCGTCTTGCTTAATTAAGTTTTCCATTTATATTCTATATATATAGTGCCAATCCAACACAAGCCCTTCGGTTTTTTATATTTCAATTTAAATAATTTGAATTTGATTCATTTTATTTTAATTGATTGGAAGCGGAATTCTTATTGTTAGTTAGAATTTGTTTTATCTTTTGTATGCTGATGCTTTTCTCAATATTAATATTGACAACAGTGTATCAAATAAATATAATCCGATCGTGGATAAATGGATCCTTTTCCCCCTGTTCCATAGATTTTCTTTTATTCAAATAACAGTTTCTTAGATTTTCTGGCATACAAGAAGTCTTTTTTGATTAAGATTAAAATCAATCCAATTCGATATCTACTAATTTATATACTAATTAATGGATAATATAAGAGAAGAGAGACAAGAGGCGGTCTATAAATATTTGAAAATCTTTGACTTTATCTTTATTTTATCTTTTATTTGCGAATTATTTTTATTTTTGTCGGATTTGTTCATTTTTATTATGTTCAAAGTGGGTTAGAGTGTTTTTTCATTGTTTTTTTGTTTTATTGTTTTGTGCCCTTCAATTTCGTTATTTATTGGGATTCTGATTGTATCTATACAATTTGTTTATTGGGGTTGCTAACTCAACGGTAGAGTACTCGGCTTTTAAGTGCGACTAGCATCTTTTACACATTTGTATGAAGAAAATGATTCGTCCATACCATCGGTAGAGTTTGAAAGACCACGACTGATCCTGAAAGGAATGAATGGAAAAAGCAGCATGTCGTAGTAATGGATAATTTTGAGAATATTTCATTCTTACTAAATCTAAATAGGTCCAAAAGATTATTTCAATTGTTTAAATTCAATAAAAAAAACAAGAATTTTTTTGGGGGGCGGGGGTCGAGTGAGTAAATGGGTAGAGCCTTACTAGAGGTTCCAATTCTAGGGAAATAAAAAGTAACGAGCTTCTATTCTTTATTTTTGAATGATTACCCCATCTAATTAGACGTTAAAAATATATTAGTGCCTAATGCGGGAAAAGCTTTTCCGATGAGTGGATTAGAAATTTCTTATGAGCCCTAACTATTAGCTATTCCCTTTTATGGGGCAGAGATAAATGTGTATGAAGAAGGCAGTATATTGATAAAGAATTTTTTTTTTTCAAAATCAAAAGAGCGATTGGCTTGAAAAAATAAAGGGTTTCTAACTATCTTGGTATCCTATAAATGAACAAAAATCTATTATATGGAAAGGGAGGTTCTAGAGAGTCCGTTGATGAATTTGACTTGTTTCCGAGGTATCTAGTTTTTTCTTACTATAAATACCTTGTTTTAACTGTATCGTACTATGTATCATTTGATAACCCAATAAATCACCTATTTCTTTTCTGATTCAAATTGAATTTTAAATGGAAGAATTTCAAGGATATTTCGAATTATATAGATCTCCGCAATATGACTTCCTATACCCACTTATCTTTCGGGAGTATATTTATGCCCTTGCTCATGATCGTGGTTTAAATAGATCCATTTTGTTTAATAATGTAGGTTATGACAAGAAATCTAGTTTACTAATTATAAAACGTTTAATTAGTCAAATGTATCAACAGAATCATTTTCTTATTTCCATTAATGATTCTAATCAAAATAAATTTTGGGGGTACAACAAAAATTTGTATTCTCAAATGATATCGGAGGGATTTGCAGTCATTGTGGAAATTCCGTTTTCCCTACGATTAGCATCTTCCTTAGAGAAGACAGAAATAATAAAATCTTATAATTTACGATCAATTCATTCACTATTTCCTTTTTTAGAGGACAAATTTCCACATTTAAATTATGCATCAGATGTACTAATACCCTACCCCATTCATCTGGAAATTTTGGTTCAAACTCTTCGCTACTGCGTGAACGATCCCTCTTCTTTGCATTTATTACGGCTCTTTCTTCACGAGTATTATAGTTGGAATACTCTTATTACTCCCCCAAAATACAACACTTTTGTAAAAAGTAATCACAGATTATTCTTGCTCCTCTATAATTCTTATGTATATGAATATGAATCCATTTTACTTTTTCTCCGTAACCAATCTAATCATTTACAATTAACCTCTTCTGGAATCTTTTTTGAGCGAATACGTTTTTATGAAAAAAAAAAATATTCTGTCGAAGAAGTCTTTTTTCCGGCTACCTTATGGTTCTTCAAGGATCCTTTTATACAGTATGTTAGCTATCAAGGAAAATTGATTCTGGCATCAAAAGAAACTCCTCTTCTGATGAATAAGTGGAAATATTATCTTGTCAATTTTTGGCAATGTCATTTTTATGTATGGTCTCAACCAGGAACACTCCACCTAAACCAATTAGACAAGCATTCCTTTGATTTTTTGGGTTATCTTTCAAGCA